TGAAATGGGACACCGAAGTTCGAACGAAGACTCTTTTGTCAGGCGATTGTTCTCTTCTTTTGTTCTCTAAACGTTATGGAGTAAGACATCGATGATTTCTCAATAAGAGAAATCTTTTGAATTCCATCATGTGATGGACCCCTTTGAAAAACATTGGCGCACGTGTAAACTAGGTGCTCTACCTAACTGAGCTATAGCCCTTGTGTTCTTGTGTTTGTGATACATATAATATTATGCATGTAGATAATTTCTTGTCAAGATGAATATTCCATGATTCAACACATATCCCTCTGGTTGATTGGTATGGTATGCTACGAAGTAATATTGAATTGATCATTCATCGCTGTACTACGATGTCAGATGAGTTCCTTTGCGTTTGGTTTTCTTTGTGATCATAAAAGACCTACTTAACTCAGTGGTTAGAGTATTGCTTTCATACGGCGGGAGTCATTGGTTCAAATCCAATAGTAGGTAGATCTTATTAGATACCAAAACTCTGGTATATATTAATTTTTATTAAGTTAGACTATCTTCTTTTATTTTTTGTATTTTTTTCTATTCATTTTTTTAATCAATGGGCAGAAAAAAGAAGAATAAAAAAAAGCATCGATAGCCATAGGTTCCGTTTATATAGAGGTTCCTTTGATTATTTGTACACACTGACTGGTTGTAAACCCGCATTGATAGCCTCGACTCGTGTCCTAGTCCGTCGGACAGCTAGGTTTCCCTCAATTGTTTGTCTCTTGCCTTCTGCTTTCAGCTTCCGCTAGTTCAAGAGTTTCTTGAGCTTCTTGTGGATCAATGTCACTACCCTTTTCCGTCGTCATTTACTAAAATAGTAATTTCATTATTGCCTATTCTAGCAAAACCGCCCATCAGAGCCATCGTTAACCATTCATCGTTAAGGCGTATTCTTAATATACCTATATCCACAGCTGTGGCAATAGGGGCGTGGTTTGGTAATACGCCAATTTGTCCACTATTCGTAGATAAAATGATTTCTTTCACTTCTGAATCCCAAACAATTCGATTAGGGGTTAGTACACAAAGATTTAAGCTCATTTCTTCAATTTACTCTCCATTTCTAAATTCGTAGCCTTCGCAGTAGCTTCATCAATCTTACCTACCAAATAAAAGGCTTGTTCAGGAAGACCATCTAATTCGCCGGAAAGGATCAATTTAAACCCTCTAATTGTTTCGGCTAAACCAACATATTTACCCCGGTAAAAACTTCTGCTACACTACAAAAATTGTGATAGGAAACGCTCAATTTTTCGTGCTCTTGCTACGATCAAGCGATCTTCTTCGGACAATTCGTCCAACCCAAGGATAGCTATAATGTCCTGAAGTTCTTTATAACGTTGTAAAGTTTGCTTTACTCTTTGTGCAGTTTCATAATGTTCTTCACCGGAGCATAGTTGATGTTGAATCTAAAGGATCTACTGCGGGATAGATACCTTTGGCAGCTAATCCTCTTGATAGTACGGTTGTAGCATCTAAATGTGCAAATGTAGTGGCAGGAGCAGGGTCGGTCAAATCGTCTGCAGGCACATAAACTGCTTGAATAGAAGTTATGGATCCCTCTTTTGTAGAAGTAATTCTTTCTTGTAAAGAACCCATTTCGGTACTCAGGGTGGGTTGATAACCCACAGCGGAAGGCATTCGACCCAATAAGGCGGAGACTTCAGATCCTGCTTGGACAAAACGGAAGATGTTGTCGATAAATAGAAGTACATCTTGTTCATTAACATCTCGGAAATATTCCGCCATAGTTAGAGCTGTCAAACCAACTCTCATACGAGCTCCGGGGGGCTCATTCATCTGACCGTAGACTAGAGCCACTTTTGATTCTGCAATATTTTGTTCATTAATTACTCCGGATTCTTTCATTTCCATGTAAAGATCATTTCCTTCACGAGTACGTTCACCTACTCCTCCAAATACGGATACACCCCCATGAGCTTTCGCAATGTTGTTGATCAATTCCATAATGAGCACGGTTTTCCCCACTCCAGCCCCTCCGAATAGTCCTATTTTTCCTCCACGCCGGTAAGGGGCTAAAAGATCTACGACTTTGATTCCTGTTTCAAAAATAGATAATTTTGTATCTAACTGTATAAACGCGGGTGCAGATCGGAGATGTTGTACGAGTTTTCTACGGATCCTAACTCATCAACAGGTTCCCCAAGCACGTTGAAAATTCGGCCTAGAGTAGCTCCGCCGACTGGAACACTTAGAGGAGCTCCCGTGTCAATCACTTCCATTCCTCTCATTAGACCATCTGTAGCACTCATAGCTACAGCTCTAACTCGATTATTTCCTAATAATTGTTGTACCTCACAAGTCACATTAATTTCTTGACCGATAGTATCTCGACCTTTAACTACCAGAGCGTTATAAATATTAGGCATCTTCCCGGGGGTAAAGGATACATCCAGTACTGGACCAATGATTTGAGCGATACGTCCTAGGTTTTTTTTTTCAAGTGTGGAAACTCCAG